CAATGCTTTTTCAGAGGAGTCCATCATGCAATCAACAGAATTGATCTTATTGAGAAATCGATGTCTTACTCCATGGATTCGAGGGAACAAGAGAACAATAGCCTGACAAATATTTTGTTCGGTCCGATTCAGGTGCCAATTCAGGTACCAAATAGAACCCATCATTGGTTTGATCATTGATAAGGTGAATACCCAGTCCCTTCAATGCTAGGCATAATGAGGATAAGGACCTCAAAATAACCTCTTTTCGTCCTATGAACTTTAAGGTGTATGAAGTATCATATTTGACTCTTGGGGCGGATTGATAGAGACTCCATTTAACTTAGGTTGATCTAGGCCGGAGGCAGACCTACGTCAGGGTAACCCTTCTTTGAAACACTTTGGTATTGCTCCCGGATCAGAATTCAAATAATGAATCCGAGCGCATGGAGCCATCTCGTTATCTTCCTGTCAAGAAAAAATATGGTGGACTAGCCGATCTTTTTATCAGTTAATGAAAGAGCCCAATGCAAAAAAAAAAACGCATGTTGGGTCTTTGAAACAGTTCGAATCATTTCGATAATAATAAGTTTGATCTGTTTTACCGAGAAGGTCTACGGTTCGAGTCCGTATAGCCCTATACATTTTTGTATTCATTTCCTAATTAGTGCGTGTGACCGGCCGGTTGATTGTTCCATAGAAATGGAATCATTCCCACAGGATCACGGAGATCCCTCGGGGCTTGAAAACAATAATTTATTCCAATGGATCCAATCGGATCGGTATTTTCAAATCTCGGATAAACAAACCCATTCTTCTTCATTAATCTTCGTCTGTGAATGACATACGGCCTTTTTCCTCTTTTATTTGTCCATGATCCAAGATTTAGTGATACACCTTTGCTTTGGTATACCCAAGTCAATTTATGAAGTCAAAATCATAACATGAGCCTGGCTCAAGAAAAACTCCAACCTGACCCAACCAAATCAAATCCAAATTCAATCTAATAGTAAGTCACATTATCTAGAACCTATTCTTGTTCTTGTATTTGTAGAAAAGCCAGAGTTTCAAAAACGAAGCTCTTTGGTAAGTTTTATTGTACAATAGGCTTTTCTTCGTATAACCGGCTTAGCAAAGCAAGTAGTCATTTTTCTGTACAATACTTAATAACTTATTTAACTTATTTTTTTTTATTCCAATCTACCCAATCCAATTTGTTCATCATTCCAATTCTACCAATGCAGGCTTTATCTAAAAAGATTAGGGCCCATTTGAACTTGGATGAGTTAGGAATCCCCCGACGTATCGCCTTTTGGCAGAACAACAATCCCAATTCATTGTTTTAGAGACAATGAATTGGTCCTAAATGTATCAACGCACCCTCTTCTATTTCTATGTTCTATGAGTTGGTTTTGGGATGGGGAGATTTTGTCTATCGAATCGTTCGACAACGCATGATTCCATTCGAAGTATCTTCTGTAAATCATTTACGATTCAGCCGACTCTACCATTAAACTATGCCCCATTTTGTAGGTTTGCTTCAAAAGAAACGTTTTTTGTTGTCACGAAACCTAACTCGTTGGTTGGTCCTGCTAGGTGTTATTATTACATTAAATAAATAAGTATTTCGAGTCATTCCAAATCACGATCTTTAGTCCTAGAAATGGGTCTGAAATGATTCTTTCAAGACTTCTAACTCGGGGGTAAAGCCGGGGCCGGGGTAGTACAGGTCCAAAGTTTCCTAATTTGGGTATAGGAACCCATGAGTTTTTATATGTAAGGGTTCCTCACAATTCAATGGATTGAATCAAATCAATTAAGTATAAATCTGGGACAGGGAGAGAGAATCGAATCGGTCGATGCATTCCGTTTTCGTATCCGTATCAAATCAATAGAAACAATAATCCTCTATCCGGATCTTAATGAAAAGAATACACCAACACAGCCACGTAGAATATACCATAAATCCCGAGATGGAAATTCCTAGAAATTCTATTACATCTGACTACTGACTATATTCTAAATCACTAATAAGAAAAAAAAAAAAAAAAGAGAGAGAGAGAAAAAATGGGCCAGACCTCCTCTTTGGCTCTATTATATTAATAGAATATTGAAATTATTTATGTTTAATATTTCATTTAATCTTATTTGAATAATATTGTTTGAATATTATTTCAATTTCAATTCATATTATTTAAAATATTCTTTAAAAAAAATTCCTTAATTCCTTTTTTTGTTTGATAGAAAACCCGAGGCAAGGTAGGAGAGAGTTTGATTTGTATAATAGCATTATATGTCTACACCATATCTAAATAGAATCGAAGTAAGTGTAAGTGGGATTTCGTTGGATGAATCTTGAGACGATACATGACCCACAACAAGTAAACAAACGAAACTATGTGGTTTGATCAAAATTGTTGTTTCGACTAATGCAGTTATGGATGAATTGAGAATTCCAATTTGAATCAACTAATTCGGTATATTCCACATTAATAGGAGTGCTTCTATGTTTCTGCTTCAC